ACATTCCCTCATTTCCATTCCGGAGCATCTTAATCTTAAGTTTCCTGTTTATCGAAAAAATCCCATTATTGACTCACTATTCATCGAACCATACGGATCGATCTAGCAATGATGGAATGTATATTCTGTTTACTGAATCACATGAAATTTCAGCCAACTCCATATATGTAATGTATTTCATACGTATGAACGGAAACGAGACGGAGGAATGAAGAGCATTTTCGACGCAAGTTCGAATTTGCGACAAGTACAAATGGAAATGAATTGATAAAACATTCCTGGAAAAAAAATTCTATCACTTCCACTTATGGAGTCTTGTATAGAATATAAAAATTGATCCAATTTCTACCTATTATTATGATATTACGATCAGATTGGGTACCAAAAAAATAAATGGATTCGGGATGAAATCTGCTCTTTATGAATGAGATAAAGACAGAATAATCAGGAGCAGTATAGAATTTCCTTTTTTTAGCACACTTTAATGTTCAAAAAAGAATTCGCGGATTCTTTTTGGTAGTAGAATTTATAGATAGAATACGATTGAATTGCGTAATAGTAATAGGAGTAGTATTTATTAAGTACATGCCGATATACCTATCCGCATATCGCATCTTTTATCGTAATTTTACTTGTGGCAACAGAAGTCAGGTCGCACTATATCATAATTCCTATTTTCTATTCAAAATATTCAATGAAAAATTTAAGCACGATAATTCTCTATAGGGATATGTACATAAGAGAAAGACCCAATTCGGTATCTGTGTAACAATTTCTGTTCTGGGGTTTACATATACACATATATTTTGTTATAATTGAAATTGAAAAGGATTGATTATTGAAAATAATTGATACTGATTCTGATTAGTCGTAAATCAATTTGATTTTGTTATACCATTAAAGAAACACAATTTGAGATACAAATTTAAGAACCGTTCACTAATTCTAAAGTAAAAATAGTTAATGGTTACAATTTGCCCTGAATTTTTCGGTCTGTGACCGGAAATCTATTTTTTCTCTTTTCAATAGAAGGAGAAGGGAAGTTTTTAAGCAGTGTGTCTTTTGAGATACAATCAATCGAAGAGAATAATCTAAACTGGATCCAACCAATAAAAAATAGGGATTAATTTTTGAAAAGGGATAAGTACAATGGGATTCAAGATCAAAAAAAAATTAGTAATAGAATATGGATGGATAAAAATATTATCCATTTTTTTTTTTTGGATCAGATTTGGCGGCATGGCCAAGTGGTAAGGCGGGGGACTGCAAATCCTTTATCCCCAGTTCAAATCCGGGTGTCGCCTGATCAACAAAAGACTTGAAATTTCTTATTCTGCTGATCTAACTCGACAAATTCTTGCCCCGCAAGAAGCAGAGGCAAACGACTAGGCCTGTCGATACTTGATTTTTAGAATCCATAATTCTATAAAAAAAACTGTAAATTTTTTTTTTCTCAAAATCTGGGTTCTGGGTACCGGTCCAAACCGGTACCAATAGGTATGAAGTAACCCTTACTTATTAATAATTGATTCGGACATTTATTTGATTTATGATATCAATTGAATCAAATAAATAGTGAGAGTCAATTCTGGGATTCAGAACTACGAAAATAAGAGGTCGGAAATCTTAGTATCCAAAGGTTCCTAAAGGACACTCCATTTTTGCTCCTAGGATTGAAGAAGAGATTATACGAAAGACTATCAAGACTTCCTAATTATCTTACACTACCTATACTAAATACTAAAATAGTGTTTACTGACTCTGTCTGGAATTAGATTGAATAGAATAGGCTGATGGGAAATCAATTTAGAAGTTGTGGAAAGGACTGAAGATACTTTGTATCCAGACTCACGAGAGGCTTTGAGTACTCAAACATTCAATCAACATGGTTGGGCGGCTCTTATTTATAGAGTAAAAAGAAAAGTTGAAAAAAAAAATTCTTTGCCCGTGTACGTGTAGGGGATTACAAAAAAAAGAATGTATGTAATAATGGTGGTGGTGTCTTACCATTCCATTCTTTCACAGAAAGAAAGACGTAAGCCTTAGATCAAATAAAATAGAGGTATCAGATAGATGGTTATCTATCTTGATGGTATATTTTGACGTCTTTTGCTTATGAAAGAAAGGTAACAAACAATAGGTCTTACTATTTCTACATGTTCCATTAGGAGCATTCCTTTGCTATTTCCAAATAAAAGGTGTGTGTATCGTATTTGTGCTTAATGCTTCCCGATTCTACCAGAAATTTTATAATATAGTAACTTGTTACGAGTGGATTCATTGGATTAGTTCATCAATAGCCTTAAGTCAGAATCCTATTTTCTTTTGACTCTGCACCATTGATTCCACTATGATTATTGATCAATAATCAATAATGAAATAATTCCTTCATAGAGATAGGAGACATAATTCACATGGATATAGTAAGTCTCACTTGGGCTGCTTTAATGGTAGTCTTTACATTTTCCCTCTCACTCGTAGTATGGGGAAGAAGTGGACTCTAGGGGTACTACTAATTTAATAATCGATTGAGTGATCGAATTGTATCAATCGTTTAATTGATCGTTTTGCGAAATTAAAAAAAAAAAAAAAGATTCCTTGGTTTCGTTTTCTTTTATTTTTATTTTATTTTTATTTTATATAGTTAATATATGCCCCTACCCATACTATTTTTCCTCCATTGATTTTTCGATGGATCTCGGGACTTATACTTATATAGACTTATATAGACTTATACTTATATATATATATATATATATATTTAGTTTTTTATATATAAATTATATATAAATAAAATATAATATAATTATATATTTATATATATATATATAAAAAAAAATAAAAAAAACTAATTATTAATATAAATCTATATATTAAGTTATAAGTTATTAAGAAGCCTAGGAATTAGAAGAGTTGGCCTTGGATTATTTTGGATTGATCGAAACCCATACAAGTAGATGTAGCGAAAAAAAAGAAATAGAATTAGACTGCTATTTCGATGTATATATATTAGATGTACATCTAATACATGTACATATTGTAAATTGATCTATATCTATATAAAACCATATCTGTATACAACTTTATATGATAAAATTTATATGATCATACTATTTATATGATAATAAATTTATATGATAAAAATATACAATACTATCTAGTGCGGTAGAAAGAACTATATTATATATAGTTCTTTCTACCACACTATCTCAGATACTTATGATTCCAGCCAAATCATTTCATTTAAAACTTGGAGTTTTAATCCCTTTCTTTTATTTCTTCAATCATTGATAAGAACTAATAATCCAACCAAGTTTCAGTTAAATTAATCATTTTGACTGACTGTTTTTACGTAGATGATAAGTAAAAAAGCAGTAGGAACTAGAATGAACAGTGCAGTAGCAATAAATGCGAGAATATTGACTTCCATAATCTCATTGTTTTTTTTACTTCGCAATAACTCGGGATCTAATCCCATAGAGATAAGAAATTTTACTCCTGTCAATTCAATGGGATGAATTGAATTCTGATGATACTGAATCGGATCAATATTATGAATAACAATATCTGATCTATCAAATCGATTCATCGTCGAGAATTGAATAGTATAACATAAGAAAATCTTTTATTTTATCCATACTAAATCCGAAATGGGATTCTTTATTGGATCAGGAATTCCATTGAATTTTTCATTCTTTTTTCCACTTTTTTTTCTTTTCCATAACCTACTGTCTTTGTCTTCCTTATACAACTCTCTTTCCTTATACTTATACATACAATTATGAGATATTATATGACCGGTATTCTATGGGTCACACAGATCCAAACAGTAGAAGTGAGATGGAAAAAAGGACGGGTGCTAAGTGGAAAAGATCTAATATTCCAACAAATTTACTAAAAAGGGGCGTTGCTTGGTCTTTTATTTTATTAGTATAGTATCTCTTCTTCTTTCTTGGATTGAGACTAGAACGCATACATCAAAAATTCAGTGTGCAATTTGCATGAGAATAGATAGATTGTTTCCAATTAGTAATTGAGGATACACAAACAAAGTCGAGGTAATTATGTTAAGTTCATTGTGTATCGTACAATAAACGAATACAATTTGTGTATGTATTCCCGGTAAAAATAGGGGAACTCTATTCCATTTCATTGTTCTTGAACAATTGAAAAAGAAAGTCAGACGAGTATGGTATCTATTAAAATACTGAATATAGTAATGCCACCGATTGTACCAACTTACATATGTCTCCCCTTATCAATCGGTATTAGTGAAAGAAATTGAAATTCCCGTACTTGTCTGATGATAAATGCGAAACGAAAAACAAAAGAAATAAGGATCCCCGCTGGGGATTAGATCTTGCTACCTGTCCCCCCTTTCACAGAAAATGGAGAGATGAATTTATCAATTCATCGGATCCTAGTTCGGGACTGACGGGGCTCGAACCCGCAGCTTCCGCCTTGACAGGGCGGTGCTCTGACCGATTGAACTACAATCCCAGCAAGGTGTATGGCATACATATTCTTACTAGTTTTATAAGAACATTCTATTCGTTGTGTTGTAACAGAAACAGGAATGATATACTGAATATCCACATGGATATGGAATATAGTGAGAGCGACACGGATTACTAGTAACGAGTGGGTATTTTATTGCCAAAAAAATGGATAATCAATTTTTCAATGAGAAAAAGAATTATTTTTTTTTTATGATACTTAATTAAGATTAAGTATCATTAATCTAGATCGTTAGAAAAATCAGAACGAATGAGAAAAACATGGATAGAGAAAAAATTGACTCTTTCTCTTCATTTCTACGGATCAGGCATTTCTGTTTCTGGAGGACAAATTGGTTATTCCATATTCATGGAGCAACGAATTATTGGGCCGAGCTGGATTTGAACCAGCGTAGACATATCGTCAACGAATTTACAGTCCGTCCCCATTAACCGCTCGGGCATCGACCCGGGAAGAATTAATTCTAGATTTATTGATAATCT